CCCTCTTTACTCTCTTTTACTCTCCTTCTTACTCTACCCTACTTGGATTTGAACCAATCTAGGCCTTTCATGAAATCCTTCTTCAAAAGACCCCTTTTACAACTGCTTCCTCAGCACCTTGTTGACTATCCTACCCCTCTTAACATACATTATGCTTGGAATTTTGGCTTCCTTCTTTTTATTGCTCTTGCTCTACAAATTTTCACTGGTATTTTTCTCGCCATGCACTACACTCCTCACATCTTACTCGCCTTCCACAGTGTTGAACATATCATGCGTGACCTACCCTTTGGATGGCTGCTACGATATTCTCATCTCAATGGCGCTTCTCTCTTCTTCATCCTACTCTACTTACACCTCTTCCGCGGACTCTACTACGCTTCTTATTCTCCTCCTAGACATTGGGTCTGGATTTTCGGCGTTCTTCTTCTCTTCTTCTCCATCCTTACTGCTTTCATCGGTTATGTCCTTCCTTGGGGACAAATGAGTCTCTGGGGCGCCACCGTTATCACCAATCTCCTCTCTGCTTTTCCTCTTATCGGTCATTCTCTTGTTACCTGGATCTGGGGCGGTTTCTCCGTTGATAACCCTACACTTCATCGCTTCTTCAGTTTACACTTCCTTCTTCCTTTCCTTATCTTTGCTTTTTCCTTACTTCACATGATTTCTTTACATCATTCTTCCTCTGGCAATCCTCTTGGACTTGATTCCTCCTTTACTAAACTCCCTCTTTCTCCCTATTTCCTTCTCAAAGACTTACTCGGCTTACTCTTCCTTTTTCTTCCTTTTTCTGCACTTCTCTTCTTCTCACCTAATTCTCTTGCCCATCCTGATAATTACATCCTTGCTAACCCTATGCTTACTCCTACTCACATCGTTCCTGAGTGGTATTTCCTTCCTTTCTATGCTATTCTACGCAGTATCCCTCATAAACTCGCTGGTGTTCTCACCATGATCTCTGCTATCCTTATACTTTTCTTCCTTCCTTGGATACACAGCTTCTCCTCTCGTAGCTCCCTCTTTCGTCCTTTACTACGCATCTGCTTCTTCCTCTTCCTTTCTTCTTTCTTTTTACTTACCTGGATTGGCGCTATGCCTGTTGATTCTCCCTTCCTTACACTTGGACTCTTCTCTACTCTACTTTACTTCTCTTTCTTCCTACTCTTTCTTCCTCTACTCGCTCTTCTCGAATCCTCATTCCTTTCTTCTTATCACCTTCTCCCATCTTCTTAATTCTTGATCTCTCACATCTTCCCTCTTTCTTATCTCTCCCTCTGTCATCATTATCACTGCTATCATCGCCAACATTAACATCATTCCACACTCCATTATCCCTATCCATTTCTCTCCATACATTACCTTCGCTATTACTCTTACATTTCCTATCTTCTCTTTCCTCTCTATCCATTCTTCACTCTTCTCTTCTATCCAACTCCTTCCTCCTATCACTACACTCACTCCTATTCCTACCAATATCATCATACCCTTATACTCTCTTCCTCTTTCCTCCTCTTTTATCTCCAACATCATCACTACAAACATAAACAACACCGCTATCGCTCCTATATACACCAACATTATTATCCACGCCACATACTCTACTCCTATCCTTATCAACCACACCGCTATATTCACAAAACTTATTATCATATACACTACCGATTCTACTCCTTTACGCTTACTTATTACTGCTATTCCACTTATCACTGCTATTCCTCCTATTACCTCATACACTCCTATCATCTCTCCTTCCATACTTTATACACATGATATATTATTCCTACACTCACTATCTCCTTCATCCACTCTAACATCTCCACTCCTACCTCTATTTCCTCTCCTCCTTCTACTCTCCTCCTTATCATTTCCATCATTATCATTACTACACTCACCATTATTACTCCTATTCTATTCATTATTGAACTTATCGAATTTTTTTCTCCTCTATACAACGTTACACTTCCTACTCTTGCTCTCTTCATCTACTCTTTTACTCCTCTCTTACTTCCTCTTACATCAAATATCCTTAATCATGACATTTCTTTCATATCCCCATCTCTTTCTTACATAAAACATCCTTAATCATGATCCTTCTTTACTTACCCCCTACCTTTACAAAAACATTTTCTTTTAACATTCACAACATACAGAACTACAAGCCTACACTACAACACTCTTTTACTTCTCTTATCCTACTGGCTCTCTCAACACTCTCTTTCTACTCTCTCCACCATAGCTGAGTTCGTATCCCCTTCCTGCTCCTATACTCTACTCTTATTTTTTTTTCTTCATAGCTGAGTTCCTATTCCCTTCCTGCTCTTATACTCTACTCTTATTTTTTTTTCTTCATAGCTGAGTTCCTATTCCCTTCCTGCTCTTATACTCTACTCTTATTTTTTTTCATAGGTGAGTTGATTTGTTGTCACATGATGTGTGTTGTTTTCGTACATGCTGATGCCGATCCTTCTGTTCTTCTTTCTGCTTTTAATCTCTAGCTTTATTCACTACTGCTTTCGTGTTCTTTTACTTCTTGCTCTATTGACTTTGCTTCTCTACACTTGGTCAACCCATTACGTTCCTCTCGTACAAGTAATCGTTTAGTTTTGCCTCTACTCTCTTGCAGCGGATAGGGACCGAACTGTCTCACGACGTTCTGAACCCAGTTCACGTACCACTTTCATTGGCGAACAGCCAAACCCTTAGAACCTTCTTCTGCCCTAGGATGTGATGAACCGACATCGAGGTGTCAATCTTGCTGCTTGATACGTTCTCTAACAGCACATTAACCTGTTATCCCCAAAGTTTCTTCTTCGATCGTTCGGTATTTCTTGCTTCTTCTACCTGTTCTCTATAGCTGATTTTTCTTCCCTCTTCAAGATCTCTCTCTCTTACTTCAAGCGTATTTCTTGCTATTATACTTTTCCTACGCCTTTGCTTGCCTAATTTACTCTTTCTTAGGCTTTACTTCCCCAGCCAAACTAGCTTAAGATTATTTTCCTTTTCTCAGTTAGATTCCTTTACTTCATACAGTGGTCTTTCATCTACTACCCCACCTCTACTACTTTATGCTTTCTCCTCCTCCCTAACCTTATCCAGTCAAGAATTATGGGGTCTTTCCGTCCTACTGCAAGCTACCTGCATTTTCACAGTTATTGCTGTTTCGCTGAGCTGGAGGACTAGACAGTGCTACACTCGTTTCTCCTTTCATACCTGACGCCTTTCAAACGCCTATTTACTTCGCTACCTTTGGATCCTTACAGTTAGGACCGCCATTCTCTATACCTCTTACAGTTCTCGCTTTCACTTACCTGTCTTTCTTCTCTACTATTTGGCAGGCCGCACACTCTATACTTACGATTCTCTCTTTTCTGCAGAGTGCTGTGTTTTTGTTAAACAGTCGATGTAGCTCTTTTACTTTCTTTCACCTCAGTCTTCAACTCCTTTTGCCTAGTTCCTTATCCTCCTTTTACTCACTCTCTTTTAGGTTCTCCTTCTCCTCAATTACCTGTGTCGGTTTTCAGTACGGCTTTCTCTCTTCTTTTCTTTTTTCTCTCTCTTTTCATCTCTCTCCTTTCGGATTTCTACTTATGACGCCGTTTTACACTCTTTCCTTTTTACTCTCCTCTCTCGTAAACCTTACCTTTTTCTTAGCTTTTACTTCCCTTCTTACGTTTCGCTACTCCACCCAGCATTCTCTCTTTCTGCTCCTCTACCTTCTTTGCTTAATTCGGTCTTCTTTCTTCTCTTCTTCTCTTCTTTTTCGGATTTTCTTACCTTACCACGCTTTAACGCTTTCCTCTCTGCTTTGCTGCTTCTAAGCCTAGCCTCTTCTTCCTCTCCTTTTTTCTCTTTCTTTTCTTTGATACCTTATTTTTGCTTCTGGGCTTTTTCCCTCTCGACTTTACACCTTCTCGCTACTAGTCCCTCTTTTTCTTTACCCTTCTTTACTCTACCTGCTTTTCTTTCTTGCTACTTCTATAGCTTTCGAGGAGTACCAGCTATCACTAGCTTTGATTGACCTTTCACCCCTTATGCCATTTCTTCCAACTCTTTTTCCACAGAGACTGGTTCAGTCTTTCTCACTTGAACAGCATCAGTTCAACTAGCTTCGGGTCTTCTTAGGCTACTTCTTCTTCTTTCCTTTTTGCTTCCTATTTACACTCGCTGGGACATTATGCAAAAGGTACGCGCTTTACACTCTCTTCTTCAAATACTTTCCTGCTTTCATTCACATTACTTTTACTCTTTCTATCCTTTTCCTTTTTACTTTACTTGCTTCTTTCTCTTCTCGCAGTTCTTTCTCTCTACAATACTCCCTTCTGCTTTCTTCTCTGATACTCAGTTATTTCCTTTCTCTTTTCTTTTACAGCTTTCCCGTATTTGCCTCTCTTCTTCTCATGTTCCTCTGCTTCTCCATACTTATACTTACTCCTATCATTATCACCTTTATTATCTCCTCTATTTCTTTCCTTCCCATACTTCCTCCCCACTCACTTATACTCATCGGCTGATGCATCGTATTCCACCACTCCACTGAATATTTTATTATCGGCATATTTATCATCACCATCAATCCTAACATACTTTTTATTTCCTTCCTTTTTATTCTACCCATTATTATTATTATCATCCATAACACTAACATACTCACATTACGCACATCTCTTACCCACCATTCTGACCACACTTCCTTACTCCATATCATTCCTGTCACTATACTCATACTCACATACATTTTACTCTCCTCTCTTATCTTCTCCATCCATTCCATACTTTTCTCATTACCACTCACACTATACACTCCTCCCATTATTCCCATCATTATACTACTCACTATCCCCAACCATGACATTCCTACATGCACTCCCATTACTTCCTCCATTCTTAACGTCATTATCATCATTATCCCTATTACTCCATACATTACCACTCTCCCTCCATTATATTCATATCCTCTACTCTTATACTCCTCTCTCTCTTATACTGCAACATTAACATACTCAAACCTATTCCCGCTTCTCCCGCTGCTACCGTTAACACTAACAACACATTACATTCTCCCATTATATCTTCCATTCCTACCGATCCTTCACACATTCCTATATTTCCTCCCATTAACATCATTTCCATACTCATTATCATTATTATTATATTCCTCCTATTTATTATTATCCCTATTATTCCTATTATATATATTACTACACTTAATTCCATTTTCCAGCCACAGGTTCTCCTACGCCTACCTTGTTACGACTTAATTCCAGTCATCTGCTAATTTTTATCTTTTCTCTTCACTTTCCTTCTTCTTTTCTTCCTCTTCTTTTCTTTCTTATTCTTAGCACACTCCCAGAACTTGACGGGCAGTGTGTACACAATCCGTTCACTCTTTCACCGCGCCTTTTTCTTACACTATTACTTGGGATTCCTTCTTCCTTCACACTCCTTCCTTGTGCTTTCCGTACCTCTTAGTTCTTTCTTTCTTCTTTTACTTCCTCTACTTCTCTCTTTTCTTTGCTTCCTACTCTGTGTCACGTCTTTTGCCCCATGCTTACGGGCCGCCCTCTACTTGCCTTCTTTTTCTCTCTTTACTCTCTCGTCCGTTACCTTCACACCTCACAGCACGTACTTTAGACAGCCGTGCAGCACCTCTACTTCATGGGTAAGGTTCTCGTTTTACATCGGATTAATTTACGTGACCCACCCCTTTTTCCGATTCCCGTCAATTGCTTTGGGTTTCTTTCTTGCGTCTTTACTCCCCTGGTGGAATGACTTCCTTTCTTCTCTCTCATTCTTTCTTTTACTGCCTAGACTACAGGGGTACCTAATCCCTTTCACTTCCTAAGCCTTCTCGCCTCATTTCTCGTGTCTTTCTTTCTTTTCTTACTGCCTTTCTTTCTCTTTCTTCGCATTTCATCCCTCTCTTCTTCTCTCCTTACCCTTTTCTTTACACTTTCACCACTACTCAACTTTACACCCAGTTCTTTTGCCCTACGCTCGCTACACACGTTTTACCGCTGCTGCTGGCACGTTTTTTTGCCATAACTTCCTCTTTACTCCTTCTTTTTATCTCCTTCTCTAACTCTCCTCACTTCTCATTGCTGGGTCATGCTTTCCTGCACATTGCCCAATTTTCCCCACTGCTGACATTCTTGTTTGGCCCTTTTCTCAGTGCCAATGTGGCTTTCCTCCTCTCAGATTCTCGCTTTGCTCTCCTTACTGGGCTTTTTTCTTCCCATTTCTACTCACATTTGTGCTTTCCTCTTTCTCGACTTCTTTCACACCTCTTTACTCACCCGTACGCTCTCCTACTTGCATGTGTTATACCCTGATTACTGCGTCCCTGCTTTGCTTGCATCATACACCTCTCTCTTACTCTACTCTTCCTTTACATCACACTCACCATTCCTACATACACTCCTTTTATCAACTCTACCATTATTTCCTCTTTACTATAATCCTTCCTTATATTCTCCATTCCTTCTTTCATATGTCTTATCATCATTCCTTTACCTACATCTATCCCTTTTACTCCTGATGCTATTACTCCTATTACCTCCATTATTACCCATATCCTTATACTCTCTCTCATAACCCTCTTTTCTTCTGTCCTACTTATTCCTCTTCTTTCTTACGACTTTCCTACGAAAACAATATCAAAAAACTCATCATCAACGCAAATAACCCCACTGCTTCCGTCAACGCAAACCCCAATATCGTATACCCAAACAACTGCTGCTTTAACACTGGATTTCTCGCATACGCATTCACCAAACTCCCAAACACTATTCCCACTCCTGCTCCTACTCCCGCCAAACCTATCGTCGCCATTCCCGCTCCCATCATCTTCGCTCCTTCTACTACTCCACTCATTTCCTCTTCCTTCTCTCCTTCCCTTCTTACTCTCACGGAGGTAGGACTTGAACCTACTTCCTTCAGATCATGAATCTGACGAGATTTTACCCTTCCTCCTCTCCGCTTTACATTCACGTCCCCTACCGGACTTGAACCCGTACCTTTGCCTCGAAAGGGCAATGTCTTCTCCCTTTGACCAAGGAGACCGGAACTTTACACGGATTTCCTCACTCCCATTCTATTCCTCCTTTCTTCCATTCATACACATAACCTATCGTTAACATCAACATAAATATTATTCCTCCTACTACTCCCTCTTTACCTATCTCTACCATTCCTATACTCCATGGATACATATAGCTTATCTCTACATCCATTATTATATACATTATCCCCAATTTATAATACCTCATCTCATATCCACTCTTTTCCTCCATAAACGGATTAAATCCACACTCATATGCACTCTCCTTCTCCCTATCTTTCTTCTCCTCACTTATTCTTTCCCATATCTCCATCACTAACATACTCACCAACATACTCATTACTAACACTACCATTAATATCCCATATTCTCTGTTCATACTCCTCCTATACTCCACATTATACTTCCTACCACTATTATATATCCTCCTCCATATATTAATACTCCCTTCCAACCTATCCTCATCAACTGATCATACCTATAACGACACCAACTTCCTCTTATCCATATATACACATACACTATTACACTACTCTTTATCCCCATTATTATCTCTCCACTTACATACTTACTATTCCATCCTCCCATTAATATTACACTACTCATTACACTCATTAATATTATATTTCCATATTCTGCTAAAAAATACATCCCAAACCCCATTCCTCCATACTCCACATTATATCCCGCTACTAACTCCGCCTCCGCCTCCGGCAAATCAAACGGCGTCCTATTCGTCTCTGCTAATATCACACACATATACATCACCACTACTGGCATCATCACACTTATATTCCACACTCCCTCCTGCACCTCTACTATCCTACTTATATCTCCACTTCCCACTCCTATTATTACACATATCATCATTACTCCCATTCCCAACTCATACGATACTATCTGCGCTCCACTCCTTAATCCTCCCATTATACTATACTGCGAACTACTCGACCATCCTCCTATTATTACTCCATACACTCCCAACGATCCTATACTCATCCACACTATTATCCCTATCTCTATCTCCACTATCACCTCTCCCTCTCCTATCCCTACTACACTCCAACCTAACATACTCAACATCCATGTCACTATCGGACCCGCCTTATACATCACTCCCTCCGAACGCACTGGCTTCACTCCCTCCTTTATCATCAATTTTATCCCATCCGCTATCGGCTGACCTATCCCTACTATCCCTACCTTATTCGGACCTTTTCTCCTCTGCATTCCTCCTAACACTTTCCTCTCTCCCAATGTCATATATGCTACTCCTATCAACATCGGCAACAACATCACTATCTCCTTACTTACTCCCTCTATTATTATCTTACTTACTCCTTCCTTCATATTATATTCATCTCTTCCATTCCCAACCATACTACTCCTACTCCCATCATACTCATTATTACCTCTCCCTCTCTCTCCTTCAACTCTCCCCTCTCTATCTCCCTCTTCTCCTTAAAATACACCTTCTCTATCATCTTCACATAATAATATCCTCCTATTACTCCTCCTATCACTCCCACTACTCCCATTCCATATTCTCCACTCCTTACACTCTCTATCATCACCCTATACTTACTCCAAAATCCCATCATTACTGGCATTCCCATCATCGAATACAACAACACCATCATTACTCCACTCTTTACTTCCTCCCTCTTACTACACATCACTAACTCCTTCATCCTCCTCTCTCTCTTCCTACTCCACCAACCCAATATTCCCATCATCATTATACTATACCCACACATGTAATACTCCACACTCTCCTCTTTATTTCCCATACTCATTCCCATCAACATATACCCCATCTGACCTATCGTACTATACCCTATCCACCTCCTTATACTCTCCTCTCCATATCCTCCTATACTTCCCACTATTATACTACCCATTACCACTATTACCCATACTCCCTCTCCTCCCACTTCCCACCTACTCAGCATATTCCCTATTACCCACTTCGGCCACACTCCATACACCTCTATACTCCTCTTACTTATTCCTTCATATATCTCCCTTATCCACATATGCATTGGTACCACTCCCATCTTCATCATTACACTTCCTATTATCCATCCTTTCTTACCCTCTATCCATTCACTCTCTATTATCTTCATACTTCCCGTTTCCTTATAATTCCTCACCACTCCCATCAAATACATCCCTCCTGCTATTCCACTCACTATCATATACTTTATCCCTGCCTCTCTCTCCTTTACACTCCTTCCTCTTCCTATACCTATACTATACATTCCCATCGACTGCCATTCCATCCCCATATATACCACCATCCATTCATTTCCCATCATCATCATCTTATACCCCTCACTCATCTGCATTATTATTATCTCCTCCTCCTTCCTCCTTCTACCTAACATTATTATCATTCCTCCTATTATCATTATCCCTATTACTCCCCTCTTACTTCCCTCTTCCTCCATTATCATCCTATATATCTTTATTCCCTCCTCACTCTCCTTCTCCATCATTCCTCCTATTATCATACTATACACTGTCACCTCCCTTATCCTCTGCTCCTTCCTTCTTATTCCTACTATCATCTCTATCAAGCTCATTCCTATTATATACACACTTACCATAACTCACTCCATATACTCGGCTTTACTCCCATTATTATCATTATTACCAACAACACACTTACACTGTTATATTCCCTTCTACTTATATCCTCCTCCTTTCTTATATACTCCTTCTTCTCTCCCTTATACACCCTATTATACATCCATATCGTATACACCACTGTCAGTATCATACTTATACTCATCATTACTCCTATCTCTTTACTCACACTCATTATACCCCACATTATCCACATCTCACTCACATACCCACTCGTTAACGGCACTCCCATATTTCCCATACTCAACATCCACATTATCCTACTCATTATCGGCATTCCTCTTTCCATTCCTCCATAATACTTTATCCACCTCGTCTTATATCTCTCATACATCATTCCCACCACCATAAACATACCTGACGATATTATCCCATGACTTATCATCATCATTATACTTCCACTATAACCCTCTCTCCTCATACTATACATTCCTACTCCTACCATTCCCATATGTACTATCGACGAATACGCTATTATCTTCTTCCAATCTATCTGACTTATCGTGCTCATTCCTCCATACACTCCTGATATTACACTCATCACATATATCACCGGACTATTATACACACTCTCCTCACTCAACATACCTATCCCTATCCTCAACATACCATATCCTCCCATCTTTAACATTATCCCTGCTAACATCACTGATCCCACTGTTGGCGCTTCTGCATGCACCTCTGGCAACCACACATGCAACGGTATCAACGGCATCTTTATCATCATACTTATCATTATACTCCACCACAACCACCCTCCTATTCTCTCTCCATACCTCACATTCATTAACACCTCATACCCACTACTTCCCACACTTACATACATCACTATTATCCCCATCATCATTATCATCGACCCCAACAACGTATATATTATCAACATATATACCGCTCTTATCCTACGCTCCCTACTTCCTCCCCTACCCAACATCATCACCATCGGAATCAATACTCCCTCATAACTCACATAAAACCACACTATATCCCTTACACTAAACACCTCCATTAATATCCCCTCCATTATCAACAACTGCTCCTGTATTCCCTTCTCCTTCTTATACTCACTTATTATACTCACACTCACTAACACACTCGTCAACCACATAAACCCTATCGACATCCCATCCACTCCCACCGAATACCACATATTCTCCATCCTCTCCTCACTTACTTCTCCTCCTTTACTTACCCTCTTTACTAACTCCCTCGTCATCACTACCCATACTATTCCACTACTTATTATTCCCTTCCTACCACTCCTCTTACTCATACTTATCATTATACTCCCTATCCATGGACTTATCATTCCTATCCACAACTCCATCCCCACATTATTATTCCCATCACCATCCCCATTACATACCTACTCACATTTCCCCTACTCCTTACCTTTTTCTCCATCTCCAACATACACTCTCTACTTCCCTTTCTACCCATTTCCTCTAATATCTTCCTATCTATTCCCAACACTATCTCCCTTCCACACTCCTCCACCTTACTCCCTATCCACCTATTCTGCCATACCTCATTATACCATCTCTTACCTATTACCCTTCCTATTCTTCTCTCTTTTATCTTATCTTTCTTCACTCCCATTATTATCCCTATTATCATCATCATCTTTACTCCTATCCCCAACTCTTCACTCCATTCTTCCCTCTCCCACTCCCTCTTCATATACCCCATTACCACTCCTATCATACTCATTATCACTATACTCCTCTTTATCTCCTTCTCCTCTTCCTCCTCCCTCTTCTTCTTCCTTTCACTACACACTACCCTCTTTATCATCCTTACACTGTAATAACTTGTTATACTCACTCCTAACATACTCGTTATTTCTCCATATCTGCTCATACTACTCTCCCTTATTATCTCCTCCTTCGACTCATACCCACTACTATACTCCACTCCCATTATTCCCATACTACCTATTATTATTCCCATCTTACTCACCTCTATCCTATTTCCTCCCATCTTTCTTATATCCTGCTCCTCTCTATTTCCATGTATTATTCCTCCTGCACTCATAAACAACAACCCCTTCATTATACCATGATTTACCACATGACTTATACTGTTATTACTACTCTCCACTCCCACACTCAACACCATATATCCCAACTGACTTCCCGTACTATACGCTATTATCTTCTTTATATCCTGCGCATATATCCCCAACATCCCTATATACACTATACTCCCTCCTCCTATCCCTATCAATACTACCTTATTCCCCACTATCCCTTCCATTCTCACCACTACATACACTCCCGCCGTCACCAATGTCGCTGCATGGATCAATGCACTTACCGGAGTCGGACCCTCCATTGCATCCGATAACCACGTCTGCATTCCCATCTGCGACGATTTCGTCATCACTCCCATTATTATCATTATTCCCATTATCTTATCCTCCTCTATTACTACCTCCTTCATCACTCCATACGACACCGTTCCATAACTCACATACACCTTACCTATTCCCAACATTATACCCATATCTCCTATCCTATTTATCACCATCGCTTTCATTCCCGCCTTACTCGTCTCCCTTCTACTACTCCAATAACTTATCAACATATACGAACATATCCCTATCCCCTCCCACCCCACATACATCTCCAACATATTCTCACTTCCTACCACTATCATCATACTCCCTATAAATATACTCACTATACTCATAAACCTTCCCTTCTCACTCTCCTCCTTCATATATCCTCTACTATACTCTTCCACTATACTCCCCACCACTATCACCATCCACATCATCTCCAACACTTCCCTCTCCTCTATTATTCCCCATTCTATCCTCTCTACTCCCTCCCTCATCCACTCTCCTAACTTCACCTCCTTCTTTCCTCCTCTTATCACTACCTCATACATCTCCATACTCACCACTATTACACTTACTCTCATACTCCTTATATTCACTCTTATACTTCCCTCATTCCCTATTTTTCTACCACTCACCATACCCATTACTCCTCCTATTATCGGCAACACCACACACAACACACTCATCTACCACAACTCCCTACACTCCTTACTCCTCCTCTTCTCTACCAACACTACTCTCCTTACTTCTACCTCCTCCTTCTTTACCTCTCTTCTTCTCCTTTCTTCTTCCACTCCTATCCTCATACTCTTATACTTACTCTTTATTCCCTCTTCCACTCCCCTATATACTATCCCTAACCCTACTCCCAACCCTATTACCTCATTTATTATTATCACCACATCCATCTGCGGCATCCTTCAATGCTCCTCTCTCACATCCCTTATATATATACTACTCAACAACACAAATACATACCCCTGCAACACTCCTATCATCAACTCCAACATCACCAACATCACCAACATCCCTCCTCCTCCCAACAACCCCATCATACTCTTCATTCCTCCCATCTTATATACACTACTCACCATACTACTTATTATCACCAACAACGTATGCCCTGATAACATATTCGCCGTCAATCTCACTCCTAACGTCACCACCTTCATCATATACGATATCATCTCTATCCCCACTATCATCACTCCCATCCTATATCCTACTCCTGATGGCCACCATATACTACTCAACTCACTTCCCCTTTCTCTTATTCCTATTATATTTACTCCTATAAACACCATCATACTCATACACATGCTTACTCCTATCTGACTCGTTACCGTATAACTATACGGCACCATTCCACTCATATTACTCATTATTATCATTCCTCCTATTATGTATATTATCTTCACATATCTCTCCTCTCCCACATTCTCCTTTACTATCCTTCCTATCTGCCTATAATACTCCTCTCCTATCCACTCCCACCTTCCCTTCTTTAACCTCACTCTTCTCCTCTCCATCTTCCTTACCCATACTATACTCAACATTATTATATATACTCCTATATTACTTATACCTATCTCCCTTCCCTCTACCTCCATCTTATACAACGATACCACTTCAAATTGCTCCAATGGGCTACCATACATCCTATCATTATTCCTCCTATCTCCTCTATCCTCACCTCACTATACTCTCTTATCCTTTCCTTCTTTACTTCCTCCTTCATTATACTCCTCTTACTACTCTTACCCTCTAACCACACCTTTCCCTCTTCTTCTTCCTTATTCAACACTCTCTTACTCTCCTTTTCTTCCTCCTCTCCTAACATCACTAACATCATTCCCATTCCTATCACTCTATGCACTCCCACCTCTCTACATACACTCACTAACTCTCCTCCTCCTTTCTCTTCCCACTCCTTTTCTCCTCTTCCTCCCATTACTCCTCCCATTATCCTATACGGCTTCCACCACAACATACACACTCCTAACACTACACTCTTTATTCCCACCTCTCCTATCCCCACTAACACCATCACCATCACTATCATCTTTTTACTCAACTCCTTACTCTCTCTTCTTCCTTCCACTTTTCTCATACTCACTACTACCCATATCCACTCCTCCCTTATTCCTCTTCTACCCACAAAACTATGTATACTCTCTATTCCTCCCCTTCCTATCTTCTCACTCATATACATACTCATTCCCCACTCTACCCTACTTATTCCTCTATTCCTCTCACTATGTATACCACTTATTACCATCATCCACACTATCATACTCACCTTCTCTACTCCATCCCAACTCCAATATCCTCCCCAACCCTCTATCTCCATCGACCACTCTCCTCCCATTATTATACCTATACTCACCACTAACATGCTTATCTCTCTACCCTTCCTCCTTCTTACGTCACTCCTACCATTACCCATACTCTGTATTACATACCCCATTAACATCATCACCGGATGCCACAATTCCTTCTCCTCTTTCAACTGCTTCTTTACTTCCTCCACTTCTACCTCCTCCTCCTTTCTTCCTATTATCTCCCTACTCATACTCATTACTCCTCCTATTATCTTACCCTCCCTCCTATACCTTACTCCCCTTTTTATACTCACCATCATCATCCCCATTATTATTATCACACCCACTCCCTCTACACTACTCCATATACTTCCTATACCCATACCCTTCCTTATTCCTTCCTTACCTATCTCCTCTATTATACTTCCTCTTCCGTACTTGTACACCAACACACACCCTTCCATTCCTACCTCCCCTGAGAGAGATAGGACTCGAACCTACATTTGGATTTCTCCTCCGCATTTACAGTGCGACAGCTTTCTCCTCTTTGCTTCTACTCTCCCTACTCTTACACCTCCTTTCTTTCTCCTTCTTCCCTCTCCTTCTTTCCTCTTTCTCCCTTTTCCTCTCTCTTCACCTACTCTTCCTTCTTCCTTTACACCTTTCCTTCTCTCTCTCCTTCCTTCTTCTACCTCAACCCCTCTCTCTCTCTCTCTCTCTCTCTTCTCTCTCCCTCTCTCTTACCTCTTCTCTTTCTTCTTCTTCTTTCTCCTCACCCTCTTCTCTCTCTTCTTCTCACTCTCCTCTTTTAATATCCTATCTCTTCTCCCCTTTTTATTCTCTCCCTCCATCTTATCCTACTCACTCCCCTTCTCCTTCTACTCATCTCCTTCCTTAACGTCTCCACACACAACCTACTTCCTCTTCCTTCACTCATCCTTTTCCTCTCTTTCTCCCTCCTTCTCTTCATTCTTCCTTCACTAACATCACCTCTTCCTTCCAATTATGATATCCTATCCTACCCATTCCCCACTCTATACTCCTTCCTTCCACCTCTACTTCACTCTCCTTACTCCTCTCCCAACTCTTCACCACTAACCACACCCAATACACCATCGATAACAACGTTACCAACGAACCATAACTCGCTACCCTATTCCAACCCTCATATCCATCCACATATTCCCCTATCCTTCTTGGCATTCCTCCCAAACCTAGAAAATGCATCGGGAAAAACGTTATATTCACTCCTATAAATGTACTCCAAAAATGAATCTTTCCTCCCTCCTCACTATACTCCACTCCCGTCATCTTACCCGTCCAATAATAATATCCACTATATATCGCAAACAATGCTCCCATCGACAACACATAATGGAAATGCCCTACCACATAATACGTATCATGCATACTTATATTCAACCCCGCATTCGACACTATCAACCCCGTTAATCCTCCTATCACAAACAACATTATAAACCCACTCGCAAACTTCATTCCTACACTCCACACTATCCTTCCTTCCCACATCGTACCCAACCAACTAAACACCTTTATCCCTGTCGGGATCGCTATTATCATACTCGCCGCCATAAAATATCCCTTCGTATCCACATCCATCCCAGACACAAACATATGATGCGCCCACACCACACTCCCCACTACTCCTATCCCTATTATCGCATACACCATTCCTATGTAACCAAATATCTCCTTCCTGCTATACTCACTCACTACCTGACTTATTATACCAAACCCAGGTAATATCAACATATACACTTCCGGATGACCAAAAAACCAAAACAAATGCTCATACAACACCGCATCCCCTCCTCCTCCTGCACTGTAAAAACTCGTACCCATATTCCTATCCGTCAACAACATCGTTACTCCTCCCGCCAATACCGGCAACACCAACAACCCCAATACTGCCGTCATACCTATACACCACACAAACAACGGCATCCTCTCCATCTCCATCACCTCATTCCTCATATTACTTATCGTACTTAACATATTTATCCCTCCTATTATCGACGATAACCCCAACACATGTAAACTCACTATCAACATATCTACTCCTCCTCCACTATGACCCTCTATCCCACTCAATGGCGGATACACCGTCCAACCCACTCCTCCTCCTCCATCCACTAACATCGACAACACCATTAACACCGTCGACAACGGCATCAACCAAAAACTTACATTATTCATCCTTGGGAACGCCATTTCTCCTGCTCCTATCATTATCGGCACCCACCAATTCCCATATCCTCCAAACATCACTGGCATTACCACCATCAATAACATTATCACACCATGACCCGTTACCAACACATTATACAACTGACTATTCCCTCCTAATACACTACTCCCCACATTACTCAACTCCATCCTCATTATCACTGATATCCCTGCTCCCATCATTCCCATCCATGCTCCATATATCAAATACATCGTACCTATATCCTTATGATTCGTCGTCATCACCCATCTCAACCACCACTTCCTCATCTTCCTCTTCTCTTCACTCTCCTCTTCTTTCTCAGGATGATGTGACTCGAACACACTCTCTTCTATTCCCAAAACAGACACCTCTCCCACTTCAGCCTCACCCTGCCTCACCATCTACTGATGGTGACGGGATTCGAACCCATACCCTCCAGATTATGATTCTATCATTCTACCCTTGAACTACACCACCCCACCCACACACACCCTCTCTACTCGCTTCGCTCATATTTGAATACGCTTCGCTCCTCTCTCTCAGTTGAATCCGTTACGCTTCATACGTACGCTTCACTCCTCTCCATTACTGGTTTTGCGGGGCTTCCTAACCCCTACGCCCCTACTCCAGAGAACAACATTTCCTTCTCTTGTCTCTGTTCGCCCCGCCCCGCCAAAACCAGCTCACGCATCACAGGTTATATCTCTGGTATAAGTTTATCTCATATCCCTAAGTTATTCTCTAGTCTAAGTTTATCTCATATACCAGATATTATTCCTGTACCCACCCCACCTCTCTTTCTCTCCTCCCCTCCCTCTCCCTTTACTCCTACGATCCAAAGTTTGCAAACTTCCACCCACAGATCCATTCTCACTTACAAAAAATGCGTTTTTTCAGCACTTTCTCCTACCCTCCTGTACGATTCCCTTCCACACTCCTCTCCTTACGGTTTTTTCCTATCACAACGGGCATTTTCTTATTCTCGCCTTCTTTCCTTGCTTTTACGCTTTCTCCACTCTTCCTCGCCTTCTTACCGTACTCTTCCCTTCTCTTTTTCCTCGCCTTCTTACCGTACTCTTCCCTTCTCTTTTTCCTCGCCTTCTTACCGTGCTTTTTACTTTCTCCACTCTTGCTCACTTACCTACCGTACTTTTTCCTTCTCAGTTTGCTCGCCTTCTTACCGTTATTTTTTTTTCTTTGGCTCCAGCTCGCCTTCTTACCTTGCTTTTTTCTTTTATTTTTTCTCTTTCTTTTCTTTGGCTCGCCTTCTTACCGTGCTCTTTTCTTTCGCTTGCATCCTTACCGTACTTTTTCCGATTCTTCAGTTTGCATCCTCAGTTTGCATCCTCACCTTTCCCTACACCTTTCTACGCCTTATCCATGACTTCTTACCATTCCTTTTCTAACATTCCCACACCTCTTTTCACAGCACAGTTCATCTTCACAAATTCCTTTTCCAGGAAGTAGGCCTTTCCTTCCCTTCTTCTCCTCTGTTAAATTATGCTTTCATCTCCTTCATTCCATCGTCTCTTGGAACCACATCCCGATTCCTCTTTTCATTACACGCATAACCTGCAGTATTACAACGTCTAACTACTACTTCAACCTCCATACAGTTAGCTTACCACCTACATACATAAGATTATACTAGGTTCAACATGGGATCCGCAATAAGCCACTTATACTTCACTTGCAACCACTTCCTTACTTCAATTACTCACACCTTTCCTGCTACTTCACCATGGCTTTTACACCACGATATTATTCCCGCACACGAATCCTTTTCGATCCAATAGGATCTCACCCCGCAGGATTCGCACAGACATTATACGAGTCGAACGTATTCTCACCTCAGTGATTCCCCTTATGTCTACTCTTCACAATTCTTCACCTCACAGATCCATTCTCACTTACAAAAAATGCGTTTTTTCAGCACTTTCTCCTACCCTCCTGTACGATTCCCTTCTACACTTCTCTCCTTACGATTTTACCCTATCACAACCTGCGTTTTCTTATCTCTTCTTTCTTCTCTCTTACTCCTCTTCTTTCTCTCTTACTCTCTCTCTGCTCTCACTCCTTCACCTCACAGATCCATTCTCACTTACAAAAAATGCGTTTTTTCACCACTTTCTCTCACTCACCTGTATGATTCCCCTCTACACTTCTCTCCTTACGATTTTACCCTATCACAACCCTCACTAACGCTCTCATGAGTCATGACATTTCTTTCATATCCCCATCTCTTTCTTACATAAAACATCCTTAATCATGATCCTTCTTTACTTACCCCACCTACCTTTACAAAAACATTTTCTTTTAACATTCACAACATACAGAACTACAAGCCTCCACTACAACACTCTTTTACTTCTCTTATCCTACTGGCTCTTTCAACACTCTCCTTCTACTCTCTCCACCATAGCTGAGTTCGTATCCCCTTCCTACAAGGCTGGGAAGACAGGACTTGAACCTACACCAATGACTTTGGACGCCACCACTCTTGCCTTCTTTAAGTTACTCCCCACATTTTTGTTTGCTTTAAGCGTTATATCATACACTTTTACTCTTTGCTAGTCGTGCAGTACCTCACACACTTTGTTTTTATACTTATGCTTAACTGGTTCTTCTCTAATCAACGCTTCTTCTATTTCTTTATTCCCCTGTCTCACTCTCCTCTTCTTCTTCCCGCTCTTGAAGCTGAGTTCGTATTCTCTTACTGCTCTTATACTCTCCCTTTATACTCTTCTATTTCACTCTCTTCTTTTTCTCCTATACTCTCCTCTTTTACTCCACTCTTATTTTTTTTCTTCATAACTGAGTTCCTATTCCCTTACTGCTCTTATACTCTCTCATTTTTCTCCTATACTCTCCTCTTTTACTACACTCTTATACTCTCCTCTTTTACTACACTCTTATACTCTCCCATTTTTCTCCTATACTCTCCTCTTTTACTCCACTCTTATACTCTCTCATTTTTCTCCTATACTCTCCTCTTTTACTCCACTCTTATACTCTCTCATTTTTCTCCTATACTCTCCTCTTTTATACTTTCCCTTTTTTTTCTCCTATACTACTCATCATGTCATCATGATTTCAGTTTCCTATCCCCTACCTTACATACACTGCTTCTTCTATTTCTCATGCTTTTATATTCTTATCTTCTGCTCTATTTCCATTTGCTTCTCCATTTCTATCTCTTCCTCTCTACTCTCCTCTTCCATCTCTAACCATGCTTCTACCTTTATTATCTGTTCTAAACTCTTATTCAACTGCTGCCTTACGCTTTTCTCTATTCCCAACTCCATGTTCTCTTTTACTCCTCTTATTCTTCTCTTATTCTCCTCACACCATAATTCACACTCCTTATACACTCCCTCTTCTTCTTCTATCTGCTTATATCGCTCCCACTCTCTCCATCTTTTACTCATTTCCTTCTTACATTCCTCATCTATATACTCTCCTATCTTTTCTCCATATAACTTTACTATTATCAACATCACCATTATATAACTTATCATTAATACCCACTCCTCATCCCAACTCAACACACCCACTGCTATTCCCAATATCACTATTCTTTTTCTACTCTCATTCCATTCCTCTTTCCACACTAACCTCACCTCTTCTATTCTCTGCTCTATCTCTTTCCTCCATTGCTTATATCTCCTATACACCTCCCCACCAATATATACTTACAAACAAAAACAACCACACCACATCCACAAAATGCCAATACCATATCGCCGCCTCTAACCCCACATGATGCTGCACTGTTAACTCTCCCCTTATACTCCTCACCATTCCTACCGATAACATTATTACTCCCAACAATACATGCATCCCATGAAATCCTGTTCCTAAATAAAAACTACTTCCATACACTCCATCTGTTATCCTAAAATCTGATTCATAATATTCATACACCTGCACTCCCATAAAACTTATCCCCAACAATATCGTTATCCACAACCCTTTCTCCATCTCCTCCCTCTCTCCACTCCTCATACTCTCATGACTCCATGTCACTGTTACTCCACTCAACAACAACAATAACGTATTTAACATCGGTAATTCCCATACTTCCACTACCCTTATCCCTGCTGGCGGCCATACTCCTCCTAACTCTACTGATGGACTTAAACTACTATGATAATACGCCCAAAATATCGACACAAACAACATCATCTCCGAAAATATAAACCATAACATTCCATTCCTTATTCCCTCCTGTACTTTTCCCGTATGACTCCCCTCCAATATTCCCTCTCTTAACACATCTCTCCACCATCCATACATCACCATCAACATACTTATTATTCCCATTACCACTATTCTTCCTCCCATTCCATGCATCCACTCTACCATCCCTATTAATATCCCCATCAACCCTATTACTGACATCACTGGCCATGGACTCACATCCACCAAATGATATTCCCTTATTCTACTCTCCTTTTCCATCTTACTCCTCTCTTATCTTATTTTTTATCCACTCCTTATATCCCTCTACCTTCACTCCCTCCACTACTATTGGCATATACGCATGATTTATACCACACAACTCTGAACACTGACCATAATACACTCCCTCCCTCTTCATATACAACCACACCTGACTTAACCTACCCGGCACCGCATCACACTTCACTCCCAATGATGGCACTGCCCAACTATGAATCACATCCGATGACGTCATCAACAACCTCACATGAGTTCTTATCGGCAACACCATCCTATTATCTACTTCCAACATTCTCAAATCTCCCTCTTCTAAATCCTCCTCTCCTATCATATACGAATCATAACTTATCCCTTCCTCTCCATAATCCGAATACTCATAACTCCAATACCACTGATGCCCTATTATCTTTACTGTTACTCCCGCATCTACCTCCTCTTCCATCGCATACAACAATGCATATGATGGCACTGCTATAAATATCAATATCACTGTTGGCATTAACGTCCATATCGCCTCTATCAATGCTCCTCTCTTCTCCTTCATCTCCTCCCTATTCTTCCTATAATCATATTTATATATTATCCTTATCATTATGTATATTACCATTCCCATTATCATTATCATGAAATACATTATATCATGATGTAAATTTATTATACCCTCCATCACTGGAGTCGCTGGATCCTGAAACCCTATCGACCACCTTGCCGGCGCATCACTTCTTATCACCAT